TGAATGGGTCTCTTTCATCTTTTTAGGTCTATGCTCTACTCCGGGTAAAGATCTGCCCGATTTGGATTTGCACATATAGGACAAATCTTCCCATCACCATTTCTTTTTGTTATGACTTTACAAATAACAAACAGCAATCATTTATGATACATGTAGTAATCATAGATATATTACCAATTGGGTTTTTTCTAAACGGAGCCTGGATACTTCATTTTTTAGTCCAACCAAAGCCAACCATAAATTATTCTAATTGATAATAGTACTATGAATCTCCCCAAAGAATGCATCTAATTGCACTTCACGCTCCAATTTTTTGATGATTCAATTTCTCTTTCTTGGGCGAAACAGAGGATATCTCGATCGGGGGAGAGAACGGGGAAATCCCATATGACCCAATATATCTGACAAGTCGCACTATACGTCAACCCAAGATGCATCTTCCTCTCCAGGACTGCGGAAAGGTACTTTTGGAACACCAATAGGCATGAATTGAAAGAAAAAAGAACTAAATACTATATTTCACTTTGATGTGGAAACGTAACAATATGGTTTTATTGTCTTTATAATATTGGCTTTATCATATTTATTTTATCCATAAATTAGAAAAATTTAGAAAGAAAGACAAAATAAATAAAGGAAAATTTTTACGAATAAGTCCTTCTAATGATAAACATTTACTCATAGAAAATGGTACCAACCCCCCATTGCGTATTGGTACTTATCGAGTATAGAATAAATCTGCTTCTCTTTGTTCCTACGAACAGAATTATTCCATTATTACAAACAGAATAGAATAAATAGTAACCTAGCCCTTCTTAGGAAATAATCCACCGAACAAGGGAGGTCCATAGGATAGTCATAGTATAGTTTTTTTCAATGCAATAAAGTTACGTAGTGTCTATTTTTCTTTGATAAAGGGGTATTTTCCATGGGTTTGCCTTGGTATCGTGTTCATACCGTTGTATTGAATGATCCCGGCCGGTTGCTTTCCGTTCATATAATGCATACAGCTCTGGTTGCTGGTTGGGCGGGCTCGATGGCTCTGTATGAATTAGCAGTTTTTGATCCTTCTGATCCTGTTCTTGATCCAATGTGGAGACAGGGTATGTTCGTTATTCCCTTCATGACTCGGTTAGGAATAACCAATTCATGGGGAGGTTGGAGTATCACAGGAGGGACTGTAACGAATCCGGGAATTTGGAGTTACGAAGGTGTAGCTGGGGCACATATTGTGTTTTCTGGCTTATGCTTTTTGGCAGCTATCTGGCATTGGGTCTATTGGGATCTAGAAATATTTTGTGATGAACGGACAGGAAAACCTTCTTTGGATTTGCCCAAGATCTTTGGAATTCATTTATTTCTCTCCGGGGTGGCTTGCTTTGGTTTTGGTGCATTTCATGTAACAGGCTTGTATGGTCCCGGAATATGGGTGTCCGATCCTTATGGACTAACGGGAAAAGTACAACCTGTAAATCCGTCGTGGGGCGTGGAAGGGTTTGATCCTTTTGTTCCGGGAGGAATAGCTTCTCATCATATTGCAGCAGGTACATTGGGCATATTAGCGGGTTTATTCCATCTTAGCGTCCGACCGCCACAACGTCTATACAAAGGATTGCGTATGGGAAATATTGAAACCGTACTTTCCAGTAGTATCGCAGCTGTCTTTTTTGCAGCTTTTGTTGTTGCTGGAACTATGTGGTATGGTTCAGCAACTACCCCCATCGAATTATTTGGCCCGACTCGCTATCAATGGGATCAGGGTTACTTCCAGCAAGAGATATATCGAAGAATTAGCGCTGGGCTAGCCGAAAATCAAAGTTTATCAGAAGCCTGGTCTAAAATTCCTGAAAAATTAGCTTTTTATGATTATATCGGCAATAATCCGGCAAAAGGAGGATTATTCAGGGCAGGCTCAATGGATAACGGAGATGGAATAGCGGTTGGATGGTTAGGACACCCTATCTTTAGAGATAAAGAAGGCCGTGAGCTTTTTGTACGTCGTATGCCTACTTTTTTTGAAACATTTCCAGTCGTTTTGGTAGACGGCGATGGAATTGTTAGAGCTGATGTTCCTTTTAGAAGGGCAGAATCGAAGTATAGTGTTGAACAAGTAGGTGTAACCGTTGAGTTCTACGGCGGTGAACTCAATGGAGTCAGTTATAGTGATCCTGCTACTGTGAAAAAATATGCTAGACGCGCTCAATTGGGTGAAATTTTTGAATTAGATCGTGCGACTTTGAAATCCGATGGTGTTTTTCGTAGCAGTCCAAGGGGTTGGTTTACTTTTGGGCATGCTTCGTTTGCTTTGCTCTTCTTCTTCGGACACATTTGGCATGGTGCTAGAACCTTGTTCAGAGATGTTTTTGCTGGTATTGACCCAGATTTGGATGCTCAAGTAGAGTTTGGAGCATTCCAAAAACTTGGGGATCCAACTACAAGAAGACAGCCAGTCTGATACAGGACTGCTTTGGTATCTTTCCCCTCTATTTTCTTTTTGGGG